AAAGGATCTAATCTTATTCGACTTTTCTCGAATAAATTATGAATTTTCTAGGATATTATTAAAGATCTTATCGAAAACTTACAGCAGCTTGCCAAACAAAGGCTAAGAGAAAAAAAAACAAAGGTATGACTGGCATAAAATCTACGATTGGATTCAAAAAAGCATAGGCCTCAGGCAATTTGCCTAAGAAAAAATTACTCGAATAAAGGGCAGAATTAAGACAGATCAAACTAAAGATATTAAGCATAACAGACATTTTGTTCTTGCAGATAATTGCATTTTGATTGAATTATGGATATAAGGAAAAAGTAAGTAAGGTAGACAAAAAAATCCTTCTTTAAACCCACCCAATCAAAAATCTTCTCATTCTCAATGAGAATATAGAAGAAATCATATTTTCATACAATATCTTAATTGAATTATATGTAATGATCAATAAATTCAGTTAAGTTATCTACCTACACTTAGCAAAAGCACAGGAATCTATTCTATAGATATTTGGACTGCAGTTGACAAACAACCAATACTAATAATAACTACTAATATATAGTATATTTTCTTTATCTTTAATATTCTTTATTAATATTAATTATTAGTCTTGACTAGAAATGGGGCGTGGCCAAGTGGTAAGGCAACGGGTTTTGGTCCCGTTATTCGGAGGTTCGAATCCTTCCGTCCCAGAGCATATCCAATCTAAAAATTGTTTTGAACAAATATCCAAATGTCAAATAGACAAATATATATTTAAGGATGGGTACGTTTTGAATCGAGATAATAAAGAATCTATTCCGTAAGTAAATAAGGGAGCCCCCCCTTTTTATTTATTATTTTCTGTATATCTCTTAATTCATCCTAAACAATAGGAAGTTCTTGGTGAATTCATTAGTCAATAGAGTGAACTATCTTAATAGTAATGAGTTAGGCTAAAAAAAAGAGCAAGGGAAGGTATAAATTTTAATATCTGTGCTTGCTCGAATCTTATTAATAGATAGTCATGTAACTGATTCGTTTTCTTTGAATCTCATTTTTAGGTATTTTTGTTTGGACCTAATGAAGAATAGAAAATCTATGTAACGGTTGAGACATAATTGAAAATTTTATTCATTTTATAGAAAAATATAGAATTTAATAAAATTTAATAAATATTTGGAATGATTCCCTATTAAAAATAGTTTAATCTTCGATACTCAAAAAGTAGAAAATAGGACAACCTATTACAACCTATCTTATTAAGTTAAGTCACTTGAAGATGCAGATTTCATTTCTTCGTGTTATTTTTCTATTTATGTATGTTAAAGAGGGGGTCTTGCTAAGACTTCTTCAGAAAAGAATAATCTTTATTATTTACCCGTATATATTATATAGAGAAGAAAAGTGCATAGATTACAATATCTATGCACCATATATGCACCATATTGAACCAATGACTATTCATGATTCCATGATTGAATCAACTCCATGCCGCTTCTAAATTAGAGGAATGTTATGGTAAAACTTCGTTTGAAACGATGTGGTAGAAAGCAACGTGCGACTTGAAAGACATGATCCGCTGTGGATTCTTACATCCACCATTTTATATAGGAATGAAGGTGCTCTTCGCTCGACATCATTTGTTCTGTTCCACAGGAACCTCTCTTTTTGTTGGGTTGTAATGTAAATAGTGCATGATGAAGCTCGAGTAAAAAAGAAAGTATTCATTTCTCGGGGCAAGGATCTAGGGTTAAAATCAATAAATTGAACAACTTCGTAAATATATCTTCGATATAGAAATCGAAAGAATCCACTTCGAGCAAGTTTCCAATTCAAAAGGACATTTTGTTGATCAAACTTTTTTGATACAAAGTGTATCACTCGGAATCAGTCGTCCACAGGATTCTTGAAATCACAAAAAAAGGTATGTTGCTGCCATTTTGAAAGGATTAAGAAACACCGAAGTAATGTCTAAACCTAATGATTTAAAATAAAACAAAGATAAAGGATTCTAGAACAAGGAAACACCATTTTAATTGTCTCAATAACGGAAAAAGAATATAAATAGATTTGAAACGAGACAAACAAAAAAAGGGGGTAAAGACTACTCAATAAAGATTTTTCTTTGAACTATTTGACAGTTAGCCAACTTGAGTTATGAGTACGAATGAACGGTTTCCTTTTTTAAGAATATAAGAATAAGAAGGAAGAAGAAAAGGGTGAATGGAATTAAATAAGAGTCTAATTCATTTGTCATTTATTTGAATTCCATACACAGACAAAACTTCAAACCAAATCATTTTATCTTGAGCCGTACGAGGAAAAAACTTCCTATACGTTTCTCGGGGGGGTATTGTTCATCTATATCTATCCCAATGAGCCGTCTATCGAATCGTTGCAATTGATGTTCGATCCCGAAGAGAAGGAAAAGATCTTCAGAAACTGGGTTTTTATGATCCGATAAAGAATGAAACTTATTTAAACGTTCCTTCTATTCTATACTTCCTTGAAAGGGGTGCTCAACCTACAGGAACTGTTCGGGATATTTTAAAGAAGAAGGGGCTTTTTAAGGAACTTCGCCTTAATCAAACGGAATTCAATTAAGGAAATACAAAAAAATTAAGGGGGGATACAAAAAAAATAATATATAAGTTACTACCCCCCTTTTCCGCTCTATCCATATCGATTTATTTTATCATTATATATCCTTACTTCTACTCAATCCTATGTTTTAGAATGACAAAACTTTCTTTTTTAAAAAAACGTGGACATTCCCTTCAATGGGTTAGTTTCATTGGAATTCTACTAATAAAAAAGGAATCAAGTTTGCTTATTCCACTTAGATGGATTGACTATATTATTCATTATGGATAAAAGAAATCCGAGATTTTTTTCATTTCACTTCTTACTTTTTATTTATTTTATACTTTTTATATCTGTGTAGGTTAGAATTAGATATATGGTGCCAGTCTAACACAAGTTCTTATTTAATTTAATTAAAATATATTAAAAAATATATTAAATATGAATTTGAAATAAAATTAGAAAAATTCTATTTTGAGTTTTTTCCATTGTATTCTTTTTTTGTCAACATTTATATTGACAACAGTGTATCGAACAAATATAATTCATCGTGATAAATGAAGTGGATCTTTTTATTTCTGGCCCATAGGTTTCGGTTTTACTTTCATTTCAAGTGGTGGGTCCTTTAATATTTAATACAAGGATACTAAAGAGTCCTTTTTATTGAAATCTTATTGAAAAAGTAGATAATCTAAAAAAAGAGGGGTCTATTTTGCATTTATCTATACTTTTTATACTTTTTCTCTTTTTTAATTTATTCTGATTGTATCTACACATTTTTTATTTTGGGGTTGCTAACTCAACGGTAGAGTACTCGGCTTTTAAGTGCGGCTAAGATCTTTTACACATTTGGATGAAGGGAAGGATTCGTCCATACCATCGGTAAAGTTTGTAAGACCACGACTGATCCTGAAGAAAGGGAATGAATGGAAAAAAGAGCAGGTCGGAGCAACGGATAGTTCTGAGAATATTTGATTTTGATCGGGCTAAAACCTTATTGGAATTCTTGGAAGGAACAAAATGAAGTTGGGTCGAATTAATAAATGGATAAGGCTCTAGGGCTTCAATTTCAATTCATTATAATAGGGAAAGAAAAAGTAACGGGCTTTTCTTCTTGATTTGAATAATTCCCCATCTAATTACATGTTAAAAATAGATTAGTACCTGATGCGGGAAAAGCTTTCCCCCCATGAGTGGATTCTCTTTTTTTTGATTTCTTTCTGTTAATGAATCCTAATTATTGCCATTCCCTAATATAGAATGGAGATGTGTGTGTAGAAGAAGCAGTATGTTGATAAAGACAGTTTTTTCCAAAATCAAAAGAGCGATTAGGTTGAAAAAAATAAAGGATTTCTAACCATCTTGTTTTATTAGACTATAACATAGTCTAATGAACATAGACTAATGAAATGGAAAAAAGAGGGTAGAGAATCTGTTGGTAAGTTTATCTGTCTCCGAGGTATCTATTTTTAGATAATACCTTGTTTTTACTGTATCGCACTATGTATCATTTCATAATCCTCCCAATCTTCTACTTTTGGTTCAAATAGAATTTCAAATGGAGGAACTTCAAAGATATTTACAGCTAGATAGATCTCAACAACACGACTTTCAATATCCACTTATACTTCAAGAATATATTTATGCACTTGCTCATGATCATGATTTAAATCAATCAATTTTTTTAGAAAATTCAGGTTATGACAAGAAATCTAGTTTACTAATTGTGAAACGTTTAATTACTCGAATGTATCAACAGAATTTTTTTTTTATTTCTGTTAAAAATTCTAACAAAAATCAAATTTTCGGGCGCAACAAAAATTTGTATTATCAAATAATATCCGAGGGATTTGCATTTATTGTCGAAATACCTTTTTCTCTACGACTAATATCCGTTCTAGAACTAGAACGGAAAAAGACATTCCAATCTCATAATTTACGATCAATTCATTCAATATTTCCTTTTTTAGAGGACAATCTTTCACATTTAAATTGTGTGTTAGATATACTAATACCCCACCCTGTCCATCCGGAAATCTTGGTTCAAACTCTTCGTTTTTGGGTAAAAGATGCCTCTTCTTTGCATTTATTACGATTCTTTCTACACGAGTATTGGAATACTTTTATTATCCTAAAGAAAACTAGCTCTTCTTTTTCAAAAATAAATCAAAGATTCTTCTTCTTCTTATATAATTCTCATGTATATGAATACGAATCCCTTTTTTTCTTTCTCCGCAAACAATCTTCTCATTTACAATCAACATCTTCTGGAATCTTTCTTGAACGAATCTATTTCTATGGAAAAATAGAGCGTCTTGTAGAAGTCTTTTCTAAAGATTTTCAAAGTAATCTTTGGTTGTTTAAGGATCCGTTCGTGCATTATGTTAGGTATCAAGGAAAATCCCTTTTGGCTTCAAAAGAAACTTCTTTTTTAATAAAGAAATGGA